TTTGTGTATTTTATATATAAAATAAAAGAGAATTCGTGTAAAGTAATAATATTGGATTTCTTTTAGGTGAAATATTTTTAGTATATTTCATGCAATTTTTTTTTGATTTTTAGTTGAATTTGCTTTTATATAATATAAATAATTTAATTTAATATATTACATTTAATTATATATATCATTATAAATGTGATTTATATTAATATAATTGATTATTTCAATTTATATATTTATCAAAAGGTTTAGCTACTTATATTTTTAATTTTTAGGAAATTATTGTATTATAATATATTTATATATATTTAATTAAATATTTTAATATATATATATATGATATAAACAATACAATTATTTATTAAATATAACTTTTATATTAATATAATTATTTTATTTAATATAATAACATTATTAATTATTTAAATTAATATCATATAGTAATATAATTATATATTATTTAATATAATGGATTTAATTGTATATTATTACTTATTATATAAGATTATTAATTATATTAAATTAAATTATTTATATTATTTAATCTTTCTTTATTATTAGTAGAAAGAAAGATTAAATAAAGAAAGAAAGATTATAAAAACCACTTATTAGGATACATATACCATATTCATAATTATGTATATATATAGAGAAGTTATTATGGTCATAAAGTGAGCTCGCGTTCTATTTTTTTTTGATTTTATTATTGATTAGTTTTATTAGAATTCTTAATTACGTTGATTTTTATTAATTTATTAAATTTAAAATTTTAATTTTTTATTTAATGAGAAGGTAAAGTTTTATTCTTGCTTGTTTATTCATTTTTTCTTTATGTTATATGTAAGTTTTTGTTAAACTAAATGTTCTATTTTGCAGTGATTTAATTTAATTATCAAGTAATTTTGGAATTAGTAATTGATTTAGTATTGGCATATTTCGTGCCAGCAGCCGCGGTTATACGATTAATACAATTGAATATTTTTGGTTAAAGCAGTTATTTATTATTAGGATTTAAATATTTATTTTTAAGGTGAAATTTAAAGTTTTTTTATGATTCTTGTTATTATTCTGTGAAATTTAATTATTAAACTAGGATTAGATACCCTATTATTTTGAATGTTAATTTTTTACCTGGGTATTATTAGTTATATTCTTTAAACCCAAAGAATTTGGCGGTATCTTATACCATTTAGAGGAACCTGTCCCGTAATTGATAGTACACGATTAACTTTACTTAATTTATTTATTTGTATATCTCCGTTATCAGAAAATCTTTTTAAAGTTGTAATTTTCTGGATTTATAATTTTAAATTATTTCAGGTCAAGGTGCAGTTTATAGTTAGGTGGAGATGGGTTACAATATATTTTTTTATATTATGAATTTAATTTTGGAACTTTTTAATGAAGGTGGATTTAATAGTAATTTGATTTATTTAATTTAAGTGATATTGGCTCTTGGGTGTGTACACATCGCCCGTCACTCTCATTATTAATTTAATTTATTTATTTTTATTAATTTAGATGAGATAAGTCGTAACATAGTAGATGTACTGGAAAGTGTATCTAGTAAGATTTCAAGATATAGCTTGATTAGTTAAGTATTTCATTTACGCTGAATTTTTTTCTGTGCAATTCAGAATATCTTGATTAATTAATTTTATTATTGTGTTTTTTTTTGTTTATTATTATTTAATAAAAATAATTTTTTAATATTATTGTCTAAGTATATTTTATAGAATAGATTTTTTTTATTATAGTGAACTAGTAATGTAATTGGATTATGAAATAATTATTTTAAATTTATTAAAGTAAATTTAATTTATTGTACCTTTTGTATCAGGGTTAATCAAAATTTTAGTATTAATTTATTATTCTCAATTTAGGTTGATTTAAATAAAAATTATAATTAATGTTATATAATTATTATTAATTTTTATTTAGAAATGATATGTTATTCGTTTCCTAAGGTATTTAGTTTCTTAAGAAAAAATTTAATTTTTTATGTTAAATGTTTTATTTAATTTTATAATTAATAATATTTGACTATTAATTATTTAGGGGATAAGCTCTAAATTTATAATTCTATAATTTTGTTGTTAAGAATCAATTTATAAGCTTTAAACCAGCTATTTTTAAGATTACGTTTTAGTTCATTATTTTATTTTTTGATTTTTTAATATTTTTAGATTTTTTATTAAGATGGTAAATTTAATTTTTAAATTTTTACAATAATGGTTAAATTAGTATAATTATTTGTTTATAATTTTTTTTCTTGTTATTTTATTAAAAGGAATTAGGCAAAATTGATTTTCGCCTGTTTATCAAAAACATGTCTTCTTGATATATATTTTGAAGTCTGACCTGCTCACTGATGAATTTTAAAGAGCCGCGGTAATTTGACCGTGCAAAGGTAGCATAATCATTAGTTTTTTAATTGGAGGCTGGAATGAATGGTTTGACGAAAAATCAACTGTCTCTTATTAATTTTTTGAATTTAACTTTTGAGTTAAAAGGCTTAAATTCATCTTTAGGACGAGAAGACCCTATAGAGCTTAACAGATTAAAGTATTATTTATTTTAGTATATTTTTTAAATGATTTTTTTATTTTGTTTGGTTGGGGTGACATGAAGAATAAATAAACTCTTCATTATTAAATCATTGATTTATGTTTATATGATCCATAAATTATGATCATAAGATTAAGTTACCTTAGGGATAACAGCGTAATTGTTTTTAAGAGCTCTTATCAACAAAACAGATTGCGACCTCGATGTTGGATTAAGATTATTTTTGGGTGCAGTAGCTCAATAATTAGGTCTGTTCGACCTTTAATTTCTTACATGATCTGAGTTCAGACCGGCGTAAGCCAGGTCGGTTTCTATCCTGAGATAATAAATTCATATTAGTACGAAAGGACCATATGGATAAAAGATTTTTTTTGTTTAGATTGAATTTAATTTACTATTTTGACAGATTAATGTGTTGAATTTAGAATTCATTTATGTAGATTTTTCTACAAGTAGTATTGATGATATATGATTTAATAATGTTTATTATTAATTTTTTTTTATTAGTTGTTTGTGTATTAATTAGTGTTGCTTTTTTAACTTTATTAGAACGAAAGGTATTAGGTTATATTCAGATTCGTAAAGGTCCAAATAAAGTTGGTTTTTTAGGTTTACCCCAACCTTTTAGAGATGCAATTAAGTTAATTTGTAAGGAACAACCTATTCCTATTATGTCAAATTATTTGCTTTATTATTTTTCTCCTATTTTTAATTTAATGGTTTCTTTATTGATTTGAATTATTTTTCCTTATTTAACTTATATATGTTCATTTTCTTATGGTTTTTTATTTTTTTTATGTTGTACTAGATTAAGTGTTTATGCTATTATAATTGCTGGTTGATCTTCAAATTCAAATTATTCTTTATTAGGTTCTTTACGTTCTGTTGCTCAGACTATTTCTTATGAAGTTAGATTAGCTTTAATTTTATTATCTTTAATTTTTTTAGTAGGTAATTTTGATATAAATAGATTTATAAATTATCAGTTTTATTGTTGGTTTATTATTATTTCTTTTCCTTTATCTTTATCATGTTTCTCTTCATGTCTAGCAGAAACTAATCGAACTCCTTTTGATTTTGCTGAAGGTGAATCAGAATTAGTTTCTGGTTTCAATATTGAGTATGGAGCAGGTGGTTTTACTCTTATTTTTTTAGCAGAATATACTAGAATTATTTTTATAAGTATATTATTTACTTTATTTTTTTTGGGAGGTGATTTTTATTCTTTATTTTTTTTTATTAAGTTATCTATTATTTCATTTACTTTTATTTGAGTTCGTGGGACTTTACCTCGTTTTCGTTATGATAAATTAATATATTTAGCTTGAAAGAGATATTTGCCTTTGTCTTTAAATTTTTTATTTTTTTTTGTAGGACTTAAGGTTCTTATTCTTTCATTAATTTAGTTAATTTTTTTTAGAATTTTAAAGTTAATAGAAGAATTAAACTTCTAATTTTATGTTTTCAAAACATAAGCTTTTCTTAAGCTAATTAACTTAATAATTTTTAATTAATTTGTCTCATATGTTAGATACATGAATATTAATTAGAAAGTAGGTAAAATAAATAATTGTTAAAATTTGTCCTGTTATGATATAGGGTTCTTCAACTGGACGTTTTCCAATTCATGTTAATAAACAAACAACAATTACTATAATTCAAAATATTATTTGATTAATAGGATAAAATTGAATTCCTCGAAATTTTGATTTATTATAAAATGGTAAAATTATTAAAATTCTAATTGATAGTAATAATGCAATTACTCCTCCTAACTTATTAGGAATTGATCGTAAAATTGCATAAGCAAATAAAAAATATCATTCTGGTTGAATATGAACAGGAGTTACTAATGGATTTGCTGGTACAAAATTATCTGGATCTCCTAATAAATATGGATTAATTATACATAAAATAATTAATAATGATGTTATTAAGATAAATGTAATTGAATCTTTAAAAGTAAAATAAGGGTGGAATGGAATTTTATCAATATTTCTATTTACTCCAATTGGATTATTTGAACCTGTTTGATGGAGAAAAAATAAATGAATTACTGCTATAGCCATAATTATAAATGGTAATACAAAGTGAAATGTAAAGAATCGATTTAGTGTTGCGTTATCAACAGCAAATCCTCCTCATACTCATTGAACTAAATCTGTTCCTAAATATGGGATTGCTGATAATAAATTTGTAATAACTGTTGCCCCTCAGAATGATATTTGTCCTCATGGTAAAACATATCCTATAAATGCTGTTGCTATAACTAAAAATAAAATAATTGTTCCAATTATTCATGTATTAGTATATATATATGATCCATAATAAATTCCACGTCCTACATGTAAATATAAGCAAACAAAAAATATAGAAGCTCCATTTGCATGTAATGTTCGAATTAATCATCCATTATTTACGTCTCGACAAATATGAATTACTCTTCTGAATGCTATATCAATATTTGGTGTGTAATGTATAGTTAAAAATAATCCAGTTATGATTTGAATAATTAAACATAGTCCTAATAATGATCCTAGGTTTCATCAAAATGAAATATTTATTGGTGCTGGTAAATCAATTAATGAATTATTAATAATTTTAATTAAAGGATTTTTTAATCGAATTGGTTTATTCATTAGTAATTATCCTATTTTTCGAATAGGTCCTTGATTAATATTAGTAATTTTAACTACAGCTACTAAGGATAAAAATAGGTAAATTATTATTATCATTGTAACGATTAATGTTGGTTTATTATATAATTTTTCTAATGATAAAGTTATTTCTTGATAATTTATTGAAAGATTAATATTTATGGTTTCTGTATTTTTAAATATTTCTAAAAACATTATTTTGTCTATTTTAATAGAAAAAATTATAATAATATTAAAAATAATTAAACTAATAATTATATTAATTATTTTAATTTTAAATATTTCATTTGATGCAATTCTGGTAATATAAATAAAAAGTACTAATATACCACCTAGAAATATTAGGAATAAAATATAAGATAATCAGAATCTTTCTATTATTAATCCTGTTATAATTCCTACTAATATGGTTTGTATAATAATAAATATTATTATTGATATAGGGTGATTTAATTTAATAAAACTAATATTTATTATGTTTGATAAAATTAAAATTAGTATTTTAATCATTTCAGGAATTAGTTTATTTAAAAATATTGATTTTGGAAATCAATGATAGGTTTTTATCTATTCCTGATGTTTTAAAAGGGCCTAGTTTACTTAATTTCGGTTTACAAGACCGATGTTTTTGTTAAACTATTAAAACTAATGGTAATATTTTCTATTTTTACTTCTATAATGATTTATTTTTCTGGTATTTATGTTTTTTCTTCTAGGCGTAAACATTTGTTAATGGTTTTGTTAAGATTGGAATATGTTGTTCTTTCTTTGTTTATATTAATTATTGTTTTTCTTATTAGATTTGATTATGATTATTTTTTTCCTATTATTTTTTTAGTATTTTCTGTTTGTGAAGGTGCTTTAGGTCTTTCTATTTTAGTTTCAATAATTCGTTCTCATGGTAATGATTTTTTTAATTCTTTTAATTTATCTTTATGTTAAAGTATTTATTTATAATTATTTTTATGATTCCTCTTTGTTTTTTTGTTAATTGTTGGTGGTTAGTTCATTCTTTAATATTTATAGTAAGTTTTATTTTTATGCTTTATGTATATTCATATGCTGATTTTAATATAATTAGATACTTTTTTGGAGTTGATTATTTTTCTTATATTTTGATTTTATTAAGATTATGAGTTTGTTCTTTAATAATTACTGCTAGAAGTTCTGTTTATATTTTTTCTTATCATTGTAATTTTTTTGTTTTTATTGTTTTGTTTTTATTGATTATATTATATTGTTCTTTTTCTAGTTTGAATTTGTTTTCTTTTTATATTTTTTTTGAGGCTAGATTAATTCCTACTTTATTATTAATTTTGGGTTGGGGTTATCAGCCTGAGCGTCTTCAAGCTGGTATTTATTTAATTTTTTATACTTTGTTTTCTAGATTACCTTTATTATTAGTCTTATTTAATTTGTATAGTTTATATAATACTCTTTATTATCCTTTATTAATTGATTTCGGTTCATATTATTTTATATTTTATGTTTTTTCTATTTTTGCTTTTTTAGTTAGGATACCAATATTTTTAGTTCACCTTTGACTTCCTAAGGCTCATGTTGAGGCTCCGGTTTCTGGAAGAATAATTTTAGCAGGTGTTTTATTAAAATTAGGTGGTTATGGTGTTTTTCGTGTTATGAAGGTTATTTCTTATTTGGGTTTAAAATTTAATTATTTTTGATTGACTTTAAGTTTATCTGGTGGTGTTATTATTAGATTTGTTTGTTTTCGTCAGGTTGATTTAAAGTCTTTGATTGCTTATTCTTCTGTTGCTCATATAAGAATAGTTATTGGTGGTTTAATAACAATAAATATATGAGGTTGTATAGGTTCTTTTTCTTTAATAATTGGTCATGGTTTATGTTCTTCTGGTTTATTTTGTTTATCAAATATTATTTATGAACGTTTAGGTAGACGAAGATTATTAATTAATAAAGGTATAATTAATATTATACCTATAATATCTCTTTGATGATTTCTTTTAATATCTTCAAATATAGCTGCTCCTCCTTCTTTAAATTTAATTGGTGAATTGAGATTATTAAATAGAATTATTTCTTGATCTTCTTTTAGATTTTTTATATTAATTTTTTTATCTTTTTTTAGAGCTGTTTATACATTGTATATATATTCTTATTCTCAGCATGGTATTAATTATAGTGGTATTTATACTTGTTCTTTAGGTTATTTGCGTGAATATCATCTTTTATTTTTACATTGATTTCCTTTAAATTTATTGTGTTTAAGGGGTGAATATTTTTATTTTTAGTTTGCTTAGGTATTTTAATTAAAATATTGTTTTGTGGAATCAATGATATGGTTAATATCCATCTTAGGCTGTGTATATATTTTCTATTTATTTATTGAGATTTTTTTCATTATTTTTTGTAAGTATATTATTTTTTATTTTTGGTATTTATTATTTATTATTTGATTATAGAGTTTTTATTGAGTGGGAGTTATTTAGTTTAAATGGTTCAGTTATTGTTATAACTTTTCTTTTTGATTGAATGTCTATAATTTTTATATCTTTTGTTATGTATATTTCTTCTTTAGTTATTTATTATAGAATTGATTATATATCTAATGAAAAATATAAGAATCGTTTTGTTTTAATTGTTTTAATGTTTATTTTATCAATAGGTTTATTAATTGTTAGTCCAAATTTAATTAGTATTTTGTTAGGCTGGGATGGTTTGGGTTTAGTTTCTTTTTGTTTAGTAATTTATTATCAAAATATTAAGTCTTATAATGCTGGTATATTAACTGCTTTATCTAATCGTGTTGGTGATGTTGCTATTTTAATATCTATTGCTTGAATATTAAATTTTGGTAGTTGAAATTTTATTTACTATTATGATTTTATTTATGGTTCTTTTGAAATAAAGGTTATTACTATATTGATTATTCTTGCTGCTATAACTAAAAGTGCTCAAATTCCTTTTTCTTCTTGACTTCCTGCAGCTATGGCTGCTCCTACTCCAGTTTCTGCTTTGGTTCATTCTTCTACTCTTGTTACTGCTGGTGTTTATTTATTAATTCGTTTTAATCCAATGTTGATAACTTATAATTTTGGTTGGTTTTTATTATTAATTGGTTGTTTAACTATATTTATGGCAGGTTTAGGCGCTAATTTTGAATTTGATTTAAAAAAAATTATTGCTCTTTCTACTTTAAGTCAGCTTGGTTTAATAATAAGAATTTTGGCAATGGGTTATCCTAATTTTGCTTTTTTTCATTTATTAACTCATGCTTTATTTAAGGCTTTATTATTTATATGTGCGGGCTCAATAATTCATAATTTGAGGGATTCTCAGGATATTCGTTTTATAGGTTCTATTGTTAATTTTATACCTTTAACTTCTATTTGTTTTAATGTTTCTAGTTTATCTTTATGTGGTATACCTTTTTTAGCTGGTTTTTATTCAAAGGATTTAATTCTTGATATGGTTTGTTTAAGATGGGTTAATTTTTTAATTTTCTTTCTTTATTTTTTTTCTACTGGTTTAACTGCTTCTTATTCATTTCGTCTTTTTTATTATTCTATGTTTGGTGATTATAATTTTTTTTCTAGTTTTTCTTTTAATGATAATAGTTATTATATTTCTTTTGGTATAATAGGTTTATTATTTTTATCTATTTTTGGTGGTAGATTTTTATCTTGATTGATTTTTCCTATACCTCAGTTAATTATTCTTCCTTTTTATTTAAAGATTTTAACTCTATTTGTTTTTATTTTTGGCTCTTATTTTGGTTATATTATTTCTAGTATTAATTTTTCTCAAGATTTATATTCTTTAAAATTATTATCTTTAATAACTTTTACTGGTTCAATATGATTTATACCTTATATCTCAACTAGTTTGTTTAGTTATTTTCCTTTAAAATTTGGTTATTTTTCATTAAGGATTATTGATTATGGTTGGGGTGAGATATTTGGAGGTCAGGGTATATATAGTTTATTTATTTATTTAATTAATTATATTCAGAGTTGATATGATTCAAATTTTAAGATTTATTTATTAACATTTATTTTTTGGATGTTTATTTTGTTATTAATTTTTTTATATTAACCTAAATAGCTTATTTAGAGTATAACATTGAAGATGTTAGGGAAATATACTATATTTTTAGGTATTACTTATAAATAAATAATTATTATTTTTACAGTGAAAATGTAATGTTTTATTTAAACTATATAAATTAGAAATGTTAACGGATTTTAACCGCTATTATGAGAAGTTAGCAGCTTCTATATTGTCTTTACATTTCTTTAATTGGAACATTTTGTTCATTTATATTATTAACAGTAATATGCCTCTCTTTGGCTTCAATTAATTAGAATAAGGGTATATTTACCATTATTTCAGGTCGAAACTGAATGCAATAATTCGCTTCTTATTCATTTAAGGTTAATTGATTATATCAATACTTTCTGAATGCAACCCAAATGTTATGTTTAACTATAACCCTATATTATTTAGCTCATTGTAATGCTCCTTGATTTCATTCATGATAAAGTCCTAATAATAAAATTGTAATAAATAATATAATTGATATTGTTCATGAGGTAATTCTTGATGTTTTTATGATAATAATTGTTGGTAGAATTATTGTAATTTCTACATCAAAGATTAAGAAAATTACTGCAATTAAGAAAAATCGTAGTGAGAATGGTATTCGTGCTGAACTTTTTGGGTCAAATCCACATTCAAATGGTGAGTTTTTTTCACGATCATTAATTATTTTTTTTGATAGTGTTGTTGCAATTGTTATTACGATTATTGGTAGAGTAATTCTAATATAAATTCTTATTATTGTTGTTATAATTATTTTTCTTGATTTAATAATCAATCTTTTTAATTGGAAGTTAAATGTACTTTTATACTAGAAAAATATTTATCTACCTCATCAATAAATCGAAATATATAAGAATAGTCATACTACATCTACAAAATGTCAATATCATGCTGCTGCTTCAAATCCAAAGTGATGATTTGGTGAGAATTGATTTATTATATGTCGAATTAAACAGATTAATAAAAATATGGTTCCAATAATTACATGTAATCCATGAAATCCTGTTGCAATAAAGAAGGTTGATCCATAAACTGCGTCTGCAATAGTAAAATTTGCTTCTCAGTATTCATATGCTTGTAGTATTGTGAAGTATATTCCTAGAATTACTGTAAAGAATAATCCTTGTATTGTTTGTGTATGATTAGATTTTATAATTCTGTGATGTGCTCATGTAACTGTTACTCCTGAAGATAATAAGATTGCTGTATTAAGTAATGGAATTTGTATAGGATTGAATGGTTTAATCCCAGCAGGTGGTCATGTTATTCCTAATTCAATGGTAGGTGATAGTCTTCTTCTAAAAAATGCTCAGAAGAATGAAATGAAAAATAGAATTTCTGATGTAATAAATAAGATTATTCCTCATCGTAATCCAGTTGATACAAATTCTGTATGTAATCCTTGATAGGTTCCTTCTCGAATTACATCTCGTCATCATTGAATTATTGTTAATATTGTAATTATTATTCCAATAAAGAATAAATTTAAATTAAATATATGAAATCATTTAGCTAGTCCTGATACTATAACTATTGATCCAATAGCTCCTGTTAATGGTCAAGGTCTATAATCTACTATATGGAATGGGTGGTTTGTTTGATTTGTTAACATAAGTTAATATACTTCTCTAGAATATAATGTTCTTAGGATTGAAAATACATATGCTTGAATAATTGTTACTGCTGATTCTAAAATTAATAATAATATTTGTCCAATAATTAATATTGAGATTAAATTTATTGATAAAGATCTTCCAGTATTTCCTATTAAAGTTAATAGTAAATGACCTGCAATTATATTTGCAGCTAGTCGTACTGCTAATGTTCCTGGTCGGATAATATTTCTGATTGTTTCAATTATTACTATAAATGGTATAAGTGCTGGTGGTGTACCTTGTGGTACTAAATGTCTAAATATATGATTTGTGTAATTAATTCATCCAAATAATATAAATCTTATTCATAATGGTAATGCAATTGTAAATGTTAGTACTAGGTGTCTAGTTCTTGTAAAAATATAAGGGAATAATCCTAAAAAGTTATTGAATATTATTATAATGAAAATTGAAATAAATAAAAATGTTATTCCATTAAATGATTTTGGTCCTAATAATGTTTTAAATTCTTTATGTAGGGTTAAGTTTAATTTATTTCATATAATATTAATTCGTGATGATGTTAATCAGTATATTGATGGAATTAATATTATTCCTAAAAATGTTCTAGTTCAGTTTAGTGATAAATTAAAAATATTAGTTGATGGATCAAATGTTGAAAATAGGTTTGTTATCATTTTCACATTAATTTATTACTTTTTGTTTTTATTTCTTTATTATCTGTAATTGTTTTAGGTTTATAGCAAAAGAAGTTTATTTGATTAAATATAATTATTACAGTTGAGAATATAATAAATAGGGAAAATCATATAATAGGTGATATTTGAGGTATTTGGTTTTATAACCTCATCAGAAGTAGACGTTAATTTACTATTTATTGGTTTAAGAGACCATTACTTGCTTTCAGTCATCTGATGTACAAGAAGTACTAATATTTAGTTATTTTAAATTGACAATTTAATGTTATTTTTTAACTAACTTCTTATATTATCTTAGATAATCATTTGATGAATAAATTTACTGATGTTCTTTCAATAACAATTGGTATAAATCTGTGATTTGCTCCACAGATTTCTGAGCATTGTCCAAAGAATATTCCTGGACGATTAATTGTAAATGTTCCTTGATTTAATCGTCCAGGAGTTGCATCAATTTTAATACCTAGAGCTGGAACTGCTCATGAATGTAATACATCTGATGCTGTAGTTAATATTCGTACTTCTATATTTATTGGTAGAATTGTTCGGTTATCAACATCAAGTAATCGAAATCTTTCATTTTCTAGATCTGATTCAGGTGTTATATATGTGTCAAATTCTACTTCCATGAAATCTGAATATTCATAACTTCAGTATCATTGTCGTCCAATTGTTTTAATTGTAATTATTGCGTCTACTGAATCATCAAGTAAATATAGTAATCGTAATGATGGTATTGCAATAAAAATTAGTGTAATTGCTGGTATTGTTGTTCATATTGTTTCAATTAAATGTCCATGAAGTATATTTCGATTTGTAAATTTAATTACTAGTATATATCTAAGTGAATACCCTACAATAATTGTAATTATTAATAATATAATTATTGTATGATCATGAAAAAATGATAATTGTTCTATAATAGGTGAGGCCCCATCTTGTAAGGATAGATTTGATCATGTTGCCATATTTCTAATAAAAGTTTGATCTTTATTTATAGAGCTTAAATCTATTGCACTAATCTGCCATATTAGAATCTAGAAATTAAAGGTAGTTCTGAGTATCTATGTTCGGCAGGTGGATTATTTTGTAATCATTCTGTTGATCTTCTTATATTATTATTAAATAAGATTGTTCGTCCTAAGATTATTCTTTCTCATATAATTAAAATAAATATAATAATTCCTACAATAGAAATTGTAGATCCAATACTTGAAATTACATTTCAAGATGTATAAGCATCTGGGTAATCAGAATATCGTCGAGGTATTCCTGCTAATCCTAGGAAATGTTGTGGGAAGAAAGTTAAATTTACTCCAATAAATATAATTCTAAATTGGATTTTAAGTATTGTATTGTTTATATATAATCCTGTAAATAATGGATATCATTGGATAATTCCTCCTATAATTGCAAATACTGCTCCTATAGATAATACGTAGTGGAAGTGAGCTACTACATAATATGTGTCATGTAAGATAATATCTAGTGATGAGTTTGCTAATACTAATCCTGTTAATCCACCAATTGTAAATAAGAAAATGAATCCAAGCGCTCAAAGTAGTGGTGGATTGAATTTAAATTTTGTTCCGTATAATGTTGCTAGTCATCTGAAAACTTTAATTCCTGTGGGAACAGCAATAATTATTGTTGCTGATGTAAAATATGCACGTGTATCAACATCTATTCCTACTGTGAATATATGGTGTGCTCATACAATAAATCCTATTAGTCCAATTGATAATATTGCGTAAATTATTCCTAATGTTCCGAATGATTCAATTTTACCTCTTTCTTGACAAACAATATGTGAGATGATACCAAATCCTGGTAGAATTAAAATATAAACTTCTGGGTGTCCAAAGAATCAAAATAAATGTTGATATAGAATTGGGTCACCACCACCTGCTGGATCAAAAAAAGATGTATTTAAGTTTCGATCAGTTAACAATATTGTAATAGCTCCTGCTAGAACTGGTAATGATAATAATAGTAGAATGGCGGTAATTGATACTGATCAAACAAATAATGGTGTTTGATCTAATGTTATTCTTTCTGATCGTATATTAATTGCTGTGGTAATGAAGTTTACTGCACCTAAGATTGATGAAATACCTGCTAAATGTAATGAGAAGATTGCTAGGTCTACTGATGCTCCTCCATGAGCAATAGCTCTTGCTAGTGGGGGGTACACTGTTCATCCTGTACCTACTCCTCTATCTACTATTGATGATGAAATGAGAAGGGTTAATGATGGTGGTAATAATCAAAATCTTATGTTATTTATTCGAGGAAATGCCATATCTGGTGCACCAATTATTAAAGGTACTAATCAATTACCAAATCCTCCAATTATAATTGGTATTACTATAAAGAAAATTATAATAAATGCGTGAGCTGTGATGATAACATTATAAATTTGATCATCTCCAATTATTGATCCAGGTTGTCCTAATTCAGCACGAATAATTATTCTTATTGATGTTCCTACTATTCCTGCTCATGCACCAAATAAGAAGTATATAGTTCCAATATTCTTATGGTTTGTTGAGAATAATCATTTTTTCGGTAAGATGGCTGAAATAATAGGTGATAGACTGTAAATCTATTTATGAGAAGTTTTCTCTCTTACCATGATGTGGTTTTATATTCAATTATGATTTTAGACTGCAATTCTAAAGGTGTATATTTTATACTAAGGCCTAAAAGTATATCTTTTAATTATAACTTTGAAGGTTACTAGTTTCTTTAACTTAAGTCCTTAAAATAAGGAAACTAGTGTTGATGTACATGTAAGTCTTATTGTTGAAATTATTGTTATGATTGGTAATATGAAATTCAATTTTTTATTTTTAATTCTTGATGATCATGAATTTTCTGTGTATGTTATAATTGTTGCTGAAAATCTAATTCGTATATAGTAGTATAATGTGATAATTGTTAGGATCACTATTGTTGATATAAGGAATGTTATGTTATTTTCTACCAGCAATTGAATAGTAATTCATTTTGGTAAAAACCCTAAAAATGGGGGTAATCCTCCTAGTGATAATAGTGTTATAAACATTATGAACTTTATTTCTGTTTTAAAGATTTTTGATGAATAGATTTGATTTATTTGAAATAAATTTATTTTTTTAAACGTAAATACTATAATTGCACTTAATATTGAGTAAATGATGAAATATATTTCTCATACGTTTTCTCTAATAATTAGTGCACTAATTATTCATCCTAGATGTCTAATTGATGAATAAGCTATTACTTGTCGTAATGATGTTTGATTTAACCCTCCTATTGCACCAATAAAAATTCTTGTTACAATAATGAAGAATATGAATTCTTCCACTTTAATACAGTAAGATAAAACCATTATTGGTGCAATTTTTTGTCAGGTTATTAAAATTAAGCAATTATTTCATCTTAATGTATTTATCACTTCTGGTAATCAGAAATGAAATGGAGCTGCTCCAATTTTTAATAATAATCTTGATCTAATTATCATATATGGAACAACTATTTTTTCTCATCTTACAGATGATTTAAAATGAATCAATAAAATTGAAAATAACAGTATTGTCGATGCTATTGCTTGGACAATAAAGTATTTAATTGATGATTCGTTTATCATTAAATTCCTTCTATTTGTTAATAGAGGAATAAATGATAATAAATTGATCTCTAATCCTATTCAAACTCCAAATCAGGAGTTTGATGAAATGGACAAGATCGTTCCTACCAACATCGTTGATAGGAAGAGAAGTTTTATAGAGTTATTGGTCATTAAAAAGGAGAGGATTGATACCTCTATAAATGGGGTATGAACCCATTAGCTTGATTAGCTTACCTTTTTATTTACATCAAGGTGTATGATGCACATTAGTTTTTGATACTAAAGGTGATAGTTTAATTCTATCTCGTGTAATAATAGAGGTAATTTTAATTACTTAATTTATCCTATCAAGATAATCCTTTAATCAGGCACTGCTAT